ATTGATATATTAATATATATAATAATACAAATAATAAAGAGCCCTGGGTTAATAGAAACTGAGGAGATTGACTCGGGAACCCATTTTGTTGGGAGCTCCGTTGCAGAGTTCAGGCCTAACCATTAATAGAGAAGCTATAGGAACGACGAAACCTGTGACTATATAAGATTCAACTATTAATATTAAAATATAAATAAAATAGAAAAGAAAAATGAATCCTAATGATTCATCGGGCGGGATGGCGGAACGAACCAAGAACAAATTGATTTACTCTGAGAGGTCATGGATTGATCCTACGAATGAAGCAGGAAAGAGTCAATATCCGCCCGCGAAACCCTTATTTATTTATTGTATTACAATACAATATTGTCTTGACTCGATAAGAGTAAAATAAAAAAAAAATAGGGATTCGTTATAAAAAATTAAGCATTATCTTTATCTATAAATATACACATCTAGCCATATATGGAACTTCCTATGTAATAAATGAAATATCAATAAATCCCATTACTTAGTTTAGTGTACTAATTATTAAATGGATGTGTATCCGTATCGAATCTTTTCATTCGCGAGGAGCTGGATGAGAGGAAACTCTCATGTCCGGTTCTGTAGTAGAGGTGGGATTAAGAAAAAACCATCAACTATAACCCTAAAAGAACTAGATTTCGTAAGCACCATAGAGGAAGAATGAAGGGAATATCTTGTCGGGGCAATCATATTTGTTTCGGCAGATACGCTCTTCAGGCACTTGAACCCGCTTGGATCACAGCTAGACAAATAGAAGCAGGGCGAAGAGCAATGGCACCATATGCGCGTCGTGGTGGAAAAATATGGATACGTATATTTCCAGACAAACCTGTTACAATAAGACCCACGGAAACACGTATGGGTTCGGGGAAAGGATCTCCCGAATATTGGGTATCCGTTGTTAAACCAGGCCGAATACTTTATGAAATGGGTGGAGTATCAGAAACTGTAGCCAGAGCAGCTATCTCAATAGCTGCGTGCAAAATGCCTATACGAACTCAATTTATTATTTCAGGATAGGGATATAGAACTAAAGATAAACAAAAGGGGTATTGAGGATAAAAAAACAACCGCGGGTTTATTTATTTCTAGACAAACACTATTTCTTTTTTTCCTCATTCTTTGCATTGAAATAACAGATTCAAATAAAAATGATATGATTCAACCTCAGACCCTTTTGAATGTAGCAGATAACAGCGGAGCTCGAGAATTGATGTGTATTCGAATCATAGGAGCCGGTAATCATCGATATGCTCATATTGGTGACGTTATTGTTGCTGTAATCAAAGAAGCAGTGCCCAATATGCCTCTAGAAAGATCAGAAGTAATTAGAGCTGTAATTGTACGTACATGTAAAGAACTCAAACGTGACAACGGTATGATAATACGATATGATGACAATGCTGCGGTTGTCATTGATCAAGAAGGAAATCCAAAAGGAACTCGAGTTTTTGGCGCGATTGCTCGGGAATTGAGACAGTTGAATTTTACTAAAATAGTTTCATTAGCTCCTGAAGTATTATAAATACTAGTAGATGAAACTATGATATAGTTATAGTAGGATATCTGAAATGGATTAAATTAGTAGATTGTGTTTCACGCATATACTTTTAATAATTGAAATTGAATAATTCAAAATAAAAAAACATGTTGATTATATCAAAATTAAGAAGCACCAATAATTAGAATTCGTCATGGGCAGAGACGCTATTGCTGATATAATAACTTCTATAAGAAATGCTGACATGAGTAAAAATGGAACGGTTCGAATAGCATCCACTAATATCACCGAAAACATTGTTAAAATACTCCTACGAGAAGGTTTTATTGAAAACGTTCGGAAACATCAGGAAAGTAACAAAGATTTCTTGGTTTCAACCTTGCGCCATAGAAGGACTAGGAAAGGAATATATAGAACTATTTTAAAACGTATCAGTCGACCTGGTCTACGAATCTATTCCAACTATCAAAAAATTCCTAAGATTTTAGGTGGAATGGGAATTGTAATTCTTTCCACTTCTCGAGGCATAATGACAGATCGAGAAGCTAGACTAGAAAAAATTGGAGGAGAAATTTTGTGCTATATATGGTAATCTTCCTCCGGTATCCTAATTTGATCTCTAACTTCCAATTTGTGAAATAGAGAGGAAAAGTAAGTTATATAACTCTTCCTCCATTAGTTGATGATATTTCAAGGGGTTACCTGGATGAAAGAACAAAAATGGATTCATGAAGGTTTAATTACTGAATCACTTCCCAACGTCCCGGGTCCATTTAGATAATGAAGATCTAATTCTAGGTTATATTTCAGGGAGGATCCGACCCAGTTTGATACGGATACTGCCGGGAGATAGAGTCAAAATAAAAATAAGTCGGTATGATTCAACTAGAGGACGTATAATTTATAGACTCCGCAACAAAGATTCGAGCGATTAGATGATTTTTGAAAACATTCCTTTGGTGAGAGATACAA